GATGAATGTACAAAAAGAGTTTCGTTCTGTAAACCGGAGACTCAACATTGCTATCACAAGAATTGAAAAGCCTTATGGACAACCTAATATTCTTGCAGAATATATAGCTTTACAATTAAAAAATAGAGTTTCGTTTCGAAAGGCAATGAAGAAAGCTATTGAATTAACTGAACAAACGGATACAAAAGGAATTCAAGTACAAATCGCAGGGCGTATCGACGGAAAAGAGATTGCACGTGTCGAATGGATCAGAGAAGGTAGGGTTCCTTTACAAACAATTCGGGCTAAAATTGATCACTGTTCCCATACAATTAGAACTATCTATGGAGTCTTAGGCATAAAAATTTGGGTATTTGTAAACCAAGAATAAGAATAATGGACCTTTACTTATCTCGCCATTCTGCTGAGCAATAGAAAAAATTTATAAACTTTCTTCTTTATTTTTTTTTATCTTAATCAAAGAAAAACAAACAATTATAATTCTATAAGGTTGAATAAAAATTAGATTTACTCTTTAATTTAGGTTTCGTATAATTGCTATGCTTAGTGTGTGACTCGTTAGTTTTAGTTTTTTATTTAGAGTTGAGATTACAAAAAAAAGATGACCCCACTATAAACTTAGTAACGATCAAAACTAAAAAAACTCAAAACTAATAACCAACTTATTGCTTCGTATTGTCGAGATCCCAAGAAACAGTCACTATATGACTGAATCGATCATATAGTTATAGCAACTTAAATTTTTTTCATAAAAAAAAATCTAATTATAAATTCTGAAAAAAAAAAAGGGATGTGGAAAAATGAAAGGATGATAGAAAGAGAGAATAAAGATCTCAATGATATATGATTCCAATATGTATGGTTTATGAAAAATCACCCCATAAAAAAAGGCAGTGTGATAAAGCATCAACATCAATATACAATAAATATAATAAATATACAAAATCAATATACAACATTCATATTTTTTATATTTTATATTATTTTATATTTATAATTTTTAAATATTTATAATTTCATAATTTAAAAAATATTTATTATTTTAAATATTAATAAAATTAATATTAATAAATATAAATAAAATAATAAAAATATAATATAATATCAAATATAAATATTATAATATCTATAATATAAAATATAATATTATACATATAAATACATATAAATATAACATAAATATAATATAAAATAGAATGAATATATGATCATCATAATAATCAAGAATCTAAATATAAATAATTACTAAATAATAATAATCTAATCAATAATCAATATAGAGATTATCTATCTAATAAGATAGATAAATAAATAATAAGATAGAATAAGGATATAAATAATAGAAACATAGATGAATAATTGAATCGAGCTTCGGGTTAAGAAAACTGAGGAGATTGACTCGGAAACAAATAACTGATTTTGTTGGGAGCTCCATTGCAGAGTTCAGGCCTAAGCATTAATGGAGAAGCTATGGGAACGATGGAATCTGTGACTACATAGGATTTGATTGAAAAAGAATCAATCCTAATGATTCATTGGGTAGGATGGCGGAATGAACCAAGAATAACATAGATTTCTTCTGAATAGTCATAAAATGACCCTACAAATAAAAGAGAAAAGAGTCAATATTCGCCCGCGTACCCTTTATGTTTTATATTTTTTCTTTTTATATTTATTTTTTTATTTAAATTTATATTTCATTTATTTTTCATTTATTGGATGACTTTTTGGGTGATTCAATATGAGGTAAAATTAAATACTTTATAAAATTTTTTAAAAGTAAAAGAAATAAGCATTATCCATAAACAAACACGTCTAGTGATTCGCGAGGAGCTGGATGAGAAGAAACTCTCATGTCCGGTTCTGCAGTAGAGATGGAATTTAGAAACAACCATCAACTATGACCCAAAAAGAACCAGATTTCGTAAACAACATAGAGGTAGAATGAAGGGAATATCTTGCCGAGGCAATCATATTTGTTTCGGAAGATATGCTCTTCAGGCACTTGAACCTGCTTGGATCACAGCTAGACAAATAGAAGCAGGGCGAAGATCAATGACACGATATGCACGTCGTGGTGGAAAGGTATGGGTACGTATCTTTCCCGACAAACCTGTTACAGTAAGACCTATGGAAACACGTATGGGTTCGGGGAAGGGATCCCCCGAATATTGGGTATCCGTTGTTAAACCGGGCCGAATACTTTATGAAATAAGTGGAGTATCAGAAACTGTAGCCAAAGCAGCTATGAAAATAGCTGCATGCAAAATGCCTATACGAACTCAATTTGTTATTTCAGGATCAGGATAGGTAAACAAAAGTAAGTAAAGGTGTATTGAGAATGAAAAAACAAACGCGGATTTCTTTATCTCTGGACAGACAATATTTATTTTTTCCCTTGTCCCTTGCATTGAAATAAAAAAAAAAAAAAAAAAAATGATATGATTCAACCTCAGACCCTTTTAAATGTAGCGGATAACAGCGGAGCTCGAGAGTTGATGTGTATTCGAATCATAGGAACTGGTAATCAACGATATGCTCATATTGGCGATGTTATTGTTGCTGTAATCAAAGAAGCAGTGCCCAACATGCCTCTAGAAAGATCAGAAGTAATTAGAGCTGTGATTGTACGCACGTGTAAAGAACTCAAACGTGATAATGGCATGATAATACGATATGATGACAATGCAGCGGTTATCATTGATAAAGAAGGAAATCCAAAAGGAACTAGAATTTTCGGTGCGATTGCTCGGGAATTGAGACAGTTGAATTTTACTAAAATAGTTTCATTAGCACCCGAAGTCTTATAGTCTTCTAAATCAGACTAGTAGGTTAAAATAGGACATACTTTTTTTATATTTCTATTCTCTATTCTATATATTATATATTATTATAATTTATAATTATTATATTAATATATTAAATATTAATTAATATATTAATTTATTTTATTAATTAATTAATTATTATTATATTAATTATTATTTAATTATTATTATTATTATTTAATTATTATTATTCGACTATTTATATTTTATATTTTTATATATTAAATTATACTATTTCATAGTATATTCATTCCTATTTTTATTTCTATTTATATCATAGTATAGATATAGAATAGAATATATAATTATAGAATAGAATATATAATTCTAGAATAGAATATATAATTCTAGAATTTAAATTCTATTAATTCGAATATCTGAAATAGATCCAATTAATAGATCGTGTCTCATACATATACTTTTAATTAAAAGAAATTAGAATTTATTTAATAATAAATTTAATAATAAAAAAAATTCAATAAATCAATAAAAAAGAAAAAAATTAAACTAAAACAAAAAAAGCATGTTGATTATATCAAAAATGAGGAGGCACCAATAACTATAATTCGTCATGGGTAGGGACATTATTGCCGATATAATAACTTCTATAAGAAATGCTGACATGGATAAAAAGGGAAAGGTTCAAATAGCATCTACTAATATCACTAAAAATATTGTTAAAATACTTTTACGAGAAGGTTTTATTGAAAACGTTCGAAAACATCAAGAAAGTAAAAAAAAATTCTTGGTTTTAACCTTACGGCATAGAAAGACTAGGAAAGGGAATAAAATTATTTTAAAGCGTATCAGCCGACCCGGTCTACGAATTTATTCCAACTATCAACGAATTCCTAAGATTTTAGGCGGAATGGGGATTATAATTCTTTCTACTGCTCGAGGTATAATGACAGATCGAGAAGCTCGACTAGAAAAAATTGGAGGAGAAATTTTGTGTTATATATGGTGATTCTCCTGCGGTAACTTAATACTCTCTCGAATTTACTATTTATCTATTTGTAAAATAGAGAGGAGAAGTGAATTATAGAATTATAGAACTCTTCCTCTAGTAGTTGATACTTAAATAGTAGTTGATACTTAAAGGGGGTTATCTGAAATGATTGATACTTAAAGGGGGTTATCTGAAATGAAAGAACAAAAATTGATTCATGAGGGTTTAATTACTGAGTCACTTTCCAACGGTATGTTTCGAGTTCGATTAGATAATCAAGATCTAATTCTAGGTTATATTTCAGGGAGAATCCGACGCAGTTTTATACGTATACTACCCGGAGATAGAGTAAAAATAGAAATGAGTCGTTATGATTCAACCAGGGGACGCATAATTTATAGACTTAGAAAAAAAGATTCGAACGATTAGATCATTCTTTTAAACATCCCTCTCGTAGGGGTATAATTCGAAAAAAAAAACTAATTTTTGTTTCCAAAAAAATAGATTCAGAATGAAGGTAAGGAATAAAAAATATGAAAATAAGGGCTTCTGTTCGTAAAATTTGTGAAAAATGTCGACTGATCCGTAGGCGTGGGCGAATTATAGTAATTTGTTCCAATCCGAGACATAAACAGAGACAGGGATAATTCTTCTCAAGTTCTAAATAAAGAACTTTATAAAAGAAAAAAACCCATGTACATGTAAAAAGAAAGAAAAAAGGATCAGTTTTCATATAAAATGGATATTCCCGTATCTTTCTGTATATTTCTGATTCTTCCTTATTTTTTTTTATTCTTATGAATATGAGATAATAAAATATGACAAAACCTATAGCAAAAATTGGTTTACGTAAGAATGCACGTATTGGTTCACATAAGAATGAACGTCGAATACCGAAAGGAGTTATTCATGTTCAAGCGAGTTTCAACAATACTATTGTAACTGTTACAGACGTACGAGGTCGGGTAGTTTCTTGGGCTTCCGCGGGGACTTCTGGATTCAGAGGCACAAGAAAAGGAACACCTTATGCTGCTCAAGCAGCAGCACTCAACGCTATTCGTACAGTAGTGGATCAGGGTATGCAACGAGCAGAAGTTATGATAAAGGGTCCAGGTCTCGGAAGAGATGCGGCATTACGAGCCATTCGTAGAAGCGGAATACTATTAAGTTTCGTACGTGATGTAACACCCATGCCACATAATGGATGTCGCCCCCCTAAAAAAAGACGTGTGTAGAAATAAGAATTCAAGAGATTCCAAGAAAAATAAATGATTCAATGATCCGATCCAATAATCATAAAGAAAATAAAAATAATAGTATGGTTCGAGAAGAAGTAGCAGGATCCACTCGAACACTACAGTGGAAATGTGTTGAATCAAGAGTAGACAGCAAGCGCCTTTATTATGGTCGTTTCATTCTGTCCCCGCTTATGAAAGGTCAAGCCGATACCGTAGGTATTGCCATGCGAAGGGCTTTACTTGGAGAAATAGAAGGAACATTTATCACACGTGCAACATCTGAGAATGTGCTGCACGAATATTCTACGATAGTAGGTATTGAAGAATCAGTACATGATATTTTAATAAATTTGAAAGAAATTGTATTGAAAAGTAATCTCTATGGAGTTAGGGACGCATCTATTTGCGTCAGAGGTCCAAAATACATAACCGCTCAAGATATCATCTCACCACCTTCTGTAGAAATAGTTGACACGACACAGCATATAGCTAACCTGACAGAACCAATTGATTTGTGTATTGAATTACAAATCAAGAGAGATCGCGGATATCATATGAAATCCACAAACGAATCTCACGATGGAAGTTATCCTATAGATACTGTATCCATGCCTGTTCGAAATGCGAATCATAGTATTCATTCTTACGGGAATGGGAATGAAAAACAAGAAATACTCTTTCTAGAAGTATGGACGAATGGAAGTTTAACTCCTAAAGAAGCACTTTATGAAGCTTCTCGTAATTTGATTGATTTATTGATTCCCTTTCTACATGCAGAAAAAGAGGACATGAATTTCGAGGAAAATGAAAACAGATCGAATCTACCCCCTTTTTCCTTTCAAGACAAATTCACTGATTTAAAGAAAAACAAAAAACGAATTCCATTAACATGTATTTTTATTGACCAATCAGAATTGCCTTCCAGGGCCTATAATTGTCTCAAAAGGTCCAATATACATACATTATTGGACCTTTTGAGTCATAGTCAAGAGGATCTTATGAAAATGGAATATTTTCGCATAGAAGATGTAAAACAGATATTGGGCACTCTACAGAAGCATTTTTCAATCAATTTACCTAAGAAAAAGTGTTAATTTTAAATCCGTTGGAATTATAAAATCTTTTAGTTTTTATAAAGAAAAAAGAATAGAATGAGTTTTGAATCTACGGCACGATCCATATATTTGCGGATATAGATCATAAATAAGATTATAAAATTGATTGATGTATCTAGGGAAGATCCAGAATGGGATCTTCCTTAGATACCTATGTCCTGGCATTTCACGGTTTAATCAATTTTAAAAAGACCTAAAGTTAGGGATTTCTCAATAGGCAATGTTGCTCCAATACCTAACCAAAGAGCTACTGCAGTACCGATCAAAAAGACTGTTGTAGCTACTGGACGACGAAATGGATTTTGGAATTTATTGACATTCTCCAAAAAGGGTACTGTCAATAATCCTATTGGTACTGAAACCATTAAAAGAACACCCAATAACTTATTTGGTACTGTACGAAGTATTTGAAATACGGGAAAGAAGTACCATTCGGGTAATATTTCCAACGGGGTTGCAAATGGATCTGCCGGTTCACCAATCATTGATGGCTCTAGAACTGCTAAGCCCACATTACATGCAATAGTGCCTAGAATTACTACTGGAAAAATATATAAAAGATCATTGGGCCATGCAGGTTCTCCATAATAATTATGCCCCATACCCTTAGCCAATTTAGCTCTTAATACAGGATCGTTCAAATCAGGTTTCTTTGTTATTTGGATAGGTGAATTCTTAAGGATCCATCCCCCAAAAGAACCGGACATGATAATTTTTTATCATCCGGCTCGAGCACAAGAATCAAAAGAATGACAGAAATAGATCCATAGAACATAAATGGGTACATAGAGAATCTATATTTCATATCATACATATCTACATATACAATGTAGAATGACTCTATGTAAGAAAAGATTTATGAAATTCCATTTCCCCGGGTTGCAACGATTCATTGCTCATTGCAAAGAATTCAGTTCTGGCAAAGAAATGCTCCATATCCAAGCAGGCTTACAAATTCGATAATGATCAAGTGCTTTTTGGATTATCTCATGTCTTTTGTTTGCTATTTATCCCCACAAAATCTCGATTTTCTTACATACAACAATACAAAGTTTTTACTTATTATTAATAAAGTCTAATCTCTGTTCTTCTTTAGATCCCTTATTTCACTCCGATAGTATTATAGATCAGGGTCGATGCAAAGGAAATGAATGCATATCCATACTATAATTAGATTACTATCAAATCAAATTAATCAAATAAATACTATCTATCTAATCTAATATCTAATTACTAATAAATTAATAAATTATAATTTTATAATTATAATAAAAAAATCAAACAAAGTGGAATAGATAGAACATTGGATCATGCCACATCACTTATTCTAGGGATCTTACGGAGCCTGTTCATGCATAACATGATTAGGGTATAATCATAGAAAAGATTCTCCTCAAGCGAACCGGCCTATCCTATGCTACATAAGGGGATTGACGTGATGGTTGGATGCAGAGACACATTGGGTTGTGAATTCCAACGTGGCGGAAAAAATCATATATCCGCATGGAACAATCAATAGTTCAAGTCACACACTCCCATAATCCATCCTCTTTTAGTAAAATATACTTCAACTATTCGTAACAATACAATACTTCAAAGTTGAAGAGAAGTATCCAAATAACATGCCTTAATTTTTCAATAATCCATATTTGTTTTGTAGCAATTAAATATTTTTGTTCCTCCCCTATATGATAAATTACAAATATATATGATCTGCCTTTTCTATAAAGGACCTGAAATGCCTTGCTTACGTATCATTGGGAAGTGCATTAACATAAATACGGCAGTAAGAAGAGGTAATACAAAAGTATGTAAACTATAAAAACGAGTCAAAGTAGATTGGCCCACACTAGCGCTTCCACGTAATAATTCTACCAGGGACGATCCTATTATAGGAATAGCTTCAGGCACGCCTGTTACGATTTTTACTGCCCAATAGCCAATTTGGTCCCGAGGTAAGGAATAACCAGTTACGCCAAAAGATGCGGTCAATACAGCCAGAACCACCCCCGTAACCCAAGTTAATTCGCGGGGTTTTTTAAACCCACCCGTAAGATACACACGAAATACGTGCAAGATCATCATTAGAACCATCATACTTGCTGACCATCGATGAACTGATCGAATTAACCAACCAAAATTGGCCTCAGTCATTATGTATTGAACAGAGGAAAAAGCCTCTGTAACAGTTGGACGATAGTAAAAAGTCATAGCAAAACCCGTAGCCACTTGTACTAAAAAACAAGTAAGCGTAATTCCGCCTAGACAATAAAATATGTTGACATGAGGAGGAACATATTTACTAGTTATATCATCTGCAATCGCTTGAATCTCGAGACGTTCTTCGAACCAATCATATACTTTATTGAGATAGGTAACCCAAGAAGGACTCCCCCTCTGAGAGCCACATATGAGAATTTCATCTCGTACGGCTCAAGCCGAAACACACAAATACTGGTTTCAATGGATATGGAATAGATAGTTCAAAACTTCTTGGGTCTTAGCCACGTCACTCTATTTGACCCAAAGATACGAAGTAAGAATAAGAAAAATCCGGAATCTCTTCTTTGTGATGATAATGCCAAGAAATACAATCTCAAGTTGGCTCCTCCATCTTTCTTTATGTTAATTATAACAGGCCTCTTGAATCTTCTCTTCCCTATCTTTTTTTTTTTTAACTTTATTTGATATTATTTGATAAGAATTCTCTTGTTGAGACCCTATGAATCAATTGAAACCTCAGATTCATACTAGAACCACGATGATTTAAGAAAGCAAAAGCTAAACTAAAAGTTTCTCTGAGTAAAAACCATTTGATCATCACTTAATTCAATGAATGTAATGACTCAATAAAATCTATATCTATAGCTATAGAAAGAGTTTTCTTTTGGTCAAAACTGAAAGGAAAAATTTGTTTGATTTAGAAAAGGCCTATTTCCATCCGCTTGCGAGGTCTGAAGAATAGGTATGAATCATAGTTCAAATATTTCTTTTATTGATCTATTCTATATAGTCCGTGCTCCAGAGACTAGAATAAATATCTGACGAAGTAGAATCATCTTGATAGAGATGACAGGTACATTCTCTGTATTATCAATAGGATCAATTATAACAAGTCACACGCTCATATTCCGGAAATTAAATATTGAAACAAATAAATTTCACGATCGAACTACCAGAATAGTCTATAAATACAAGTCTTAAGCAATCTTAAGTTGAAGTATTAAGTAAGTTTAAGTAAAATAATCCTTTTTTTTTTTTTTTATTGAAAAATAAGGACTTCCCGTTTTTATAAACTTTTATAAATTAATTCATTGAAATTCCGTCCAGTAAAATGGAAGAATTATAAATTTCCAAAATAATAGATAAAAATATTGCAAATAGAGCCATTGCAACCCCCATAAGTGGTGTAGTCCCCCATCCTGGAGCTACTTTTCCATATTCCGAATTCAATGGTTTCAATAAATTCCCTACGTTAGTTCGTCTTGGCCCAGATCTAGAACTACTCTCAACGGTTTTTGTAGCCATAAATCCTCTTTCATCATGAGTTTAAATCTGTTGACTTTGTATATCCTTCCGTTTTAGTTGTAAATAAACGACATTGTGGTGATCCATTGTGATCTTGAAATTTTATAAAAATGGAAACAGCAACCCTAGTCGCCATCTCCATATCCGGTTTACTTGTAAGCTTTACTGGGTACGCCTTATATACCGCTTTTGGGCAACCCTCGCAAAAATTAAGAGATCCCTTCGAAGAACATGGGGACTAGTTGAAGTAATGAGCCCCCCATATGAATATTGGGGGGCTCATTACTTCCATGGAGATAATGAAAAATCATTTCATTTTTTTAGTTGGAACTTTAGGCGGTT